ATCATATATTCTCACTACTATAAAATTATCCACTAAACAATCAGTGAGAACCTATTATATACATAAACATACATATATACATATAATACTATACTCCTTTACAATCTCCTCCAAACCTTTATATTCTATTCCCCCCCAGGTCCCAGGCTTTTAGGCCCCGCCTGGGACCTGGAAGAATATGGTAAAACCCTAAAAATAATGTTATATATATAAATACTGTATAATTACATAACATAATATATGATAATACATGTAACATATATATATATATATATATATATTAATATTAACATATTATATAAATAATATTCTCACTACTATAAAATTATCCACTAAACAATCAGTGAGAACCTATTATATACATAAACATACATATATACATATAATACTATACTCCTTTACAATCTCCTCCAAACCTTTATATTCTATTCCCCCCCAGGTCCCAGGCTTTTAGGCCCCGCCTGGGACCTGGAAGAATATGGTAAAACCCTAAAAATAATGTTATATATATAAATACTGTATAATTACATAACATAATATATGATAATACATGTAATATATATATATATATATATATATATATATATTAATAATAACATATATAATAAACAAAACATAACAACAATAACAATAACAATAATACTATACTCCTTTACAATCTCCTCCAAACCTTTATATTCTATTCCCCCCCAGGTCCCAGGCTTTTAGGCCCCGCCTGGGACCTGGAAGAATATGGTAAAACCCTAAAAATAATGTTATATATATAAATACTGTATAAAATTACATTTAAATAAAGTTAAAATATATTTATAAATTTCCATTAATGTACTTTTAAAAGTACAAAAAAAATTAATACTGATTTCCTTTGAGGATGATAAAGAGTCGACATACAATAGACGCTTTAAAAAATTTTAAGGTATTGAATTTCTCTTCTTTGATTTTCCCTAATTAAAGACAAAAAGTGAGAATTTTGTTAAAATAAAATTTATTAAAGTGTTTTTGCACTTAAAAATTTGATTTTTAAAGAGATAAATTTTATCTAATAAAAAAAATAATATAAAAATAATAATATATTAAATTAATTTTAAAATATAAAAATAAATTTATTTTAAAAACATCTTAAATTATCAAATATAAAAGAAAAATTAATAAAATAATTGATTAATTAAGTGCCAGCAATCGCGGTTATACTTTCAATTAAATTATATTTTTTTTTTTATTAATATTAATTTTTTTTTTATATTTAAATTAATATAAAGTGAAATTTTATTATATAAATATAATAATTTATTTTTAATAAAAATTTTAAATTTAAAATAGGATTAGACACCCTAGTATTTAAAAAAAAAAATAAGGTAGTAAAAATTTTCTTTCAAACCTATTTATAATGGCGGCATTTTATTTTATTAGAGGAACCTGTTTTTTAATCGATAACCCACGATAATTTTCACTTTAATTATAAATTTATATATCGCCATCTAAAATTAATTTAATTATATTATTTTCAATAAAAAATAAAAAGTTAGGTCAAGGTGTAATTCATGTTAAAGTAAATAATGGGTTACATTAAAAATAATTTAAGGATTATAATATTAAATTTTTTTATAAAAAAGGATTTAAAAGTAATAATTAAATAATATTTTATTATGATTCTCACAAAAAATGTGCACATATCGCCCGTCACCCTTATCAAAAGGTAAGGTAAGTCGTAACATAGTTGATATTTTGGAAAAAGTATCAAGATTATATAAACTTTATAGTATTTCATTTACACTGAAAATAATCTTATAAATTTATAATTAATTATATTTTAAAAAAAAAATTTTTTTTTAAAAATTTAACTTTATTTATATAAAAACTGAAAAGGTTTATTTTTTAAAAAAAGAAAAACAATGTTCCTTTAGTATCAGGATTTATTAAATTTTAATAAAATTTAAACATTCCCGAAATTATATGATCTATTAATTCTAATAATATTTATTATAAAAAACTATTAAAATTATTAATAGAAATTAAACATTTTCCGTTTATAATATATCTGGTTTAAAAAAAAGAAAATAATTTTAAATAAAATTTTGTAAAATAAATTACAAAATAAATTTACTATTAAAATCTCTATAAAATAAAACTTATAGTATTTAAAAAGTTTAATAACTAAATTTATATAATTCAAATAAATTTTAATATTTTTAATATATTTATATTAAATTATAATGATAAAATAAGTAAATTAATTAATTTTTTATTAAAAACTCATCCAAAATTGAATGATTGTTTAACAAAAACATTTTTATTAGTACTAATTAATAATAAAATCTGCTCAATGATAAATTAAATAGCCGCTATAGTGCTAAGGTAGTATAATAATTTGTTTTTTAATTAAAGACCACACAAAAGATTTAACATTTCAATTAATGTTTATATAAAAATATTTAAATTATCTTAATTGTAAAAAGACAATTATTAAAAAGAAAGACGATAAGACCCTATCGAACTTTACTTTAGTTTAACTGGGGTAGTTAGTTAATTATTACTTTAATATTACTAAATACTCAATTTGACCTAATATAATTAAAAATATAATTAAGTTACCGTAGGGATAACAGCGTAATAAAATTTTTAAGAATTCATTTAAAATAAAGATTGCGACCTCGATGTTGATTTAATATCCTAATATAACACAATAGTTAATTAAGGAAGTCTGTTCGACTTTTAAAAAATTACATGATTTGAGTTCAGACCGGTGTAAACCAGGTCGGTTTCTATCTTCTATAATATTTCTTCTAGTACGAAAGGACCTAAGAAAATAATAATATTATTTTATTGGCAGAATAAATGCATTAGAATTAGAATCTAATCAACTATATATATATATATTAATTAATTATATTTTAATTTGCTTTAGAATTTTAATTAGAGTAGCTTTCTTCACTTTACTAGAACGAAAAATTCTAAGATATATTCAAATTCGAAAAGGACCTAATAAAGTAGGTATAATAGGAATTTTACAACCTTTTAGAGATGCTATTAAACTATTTAATAAAAATCTTTTATCTTTAGAAATTACAAATTTTACTTTATCATATATAACACCATTTCTATCATTATTTATTTCCTTATGTATAATCCCAATTATATTATTTAATTTTCATCCACTTATTGATATTAAACATAATTTATTAATATTTTTTATTTTATCAAGAATAAGAGTATATTTTATTTTACTTATTGGATGATCAACTAATTCAAAATATTGTCATTTAGGTTCTATTCGAAGAGTAGCACAAATAATCTCTTATGAAGTACCATTTTTTATAATTATTTTGTTTTTAGTTATTCTTTCACAATCTTACTCATTTACTCAAATAGAAGAATCTCAATATATAATATATTTTTTCTTTGGTAATATATTATTATTTATAATATGATTATCAACTTGTTTAGCTGAAACTAATCGAAGTCCATTTGATTTCGCAGAAGGAGAATCAGAATTAGTATCTGGATTTAACGTAGAATATATAGGAGGATGATTTGCTCTAATCTTTTTATCTGAATATTTAAGAATATTAATTTTAAGAATAATTTCAACTATAATATTTTTTAGTCCAATCAAATCCTATTTATCAATAACTATTATAATTATAATTTCTATTTTATTAATTTGAGTACGCGGTACATATCCGCGATTTCGTTACGATTTACTCATATCAATAAGATGAAAAGTATTTTTACCTTTATCAATATTTATTATTATTATTTCAACTTTTATCCCATTCTTTTTTTTTTAAATTTTAAATTTACAAAATTTATGTTTTACTTAAACTAACCAATCAGACTTTAAAGAATTTCTTAAAAATTGTTTTCAAAACAATTTAAATAAAGCCTTATAAAATTATAAAATCTTGTATTTTATATACTATTCAAAATAAAATAAATATTATAAAATATAATACTCTAAAAATTATTCCTAATATTATATAAGGGTATTCAACTACACAAGCTCCAATTCAAGTTAATAATATTCAATTAACTAAAAAAATTCAAAATAAAAATTTCATAAGATAATAAAATAAAGTTCTTCGAAATCGGTGTTTTAAAAAAAAAGGTAAAAAATATAAAATAATAACAGATATTATTAAAGCAATAACTCCTCCAATCTTTCTAGAAACAGAACGTAAAATAGCATAAGCAAATAAAAAATACCATTCAGGTTGAATATGAATAGGAGTAACTAATGGATTAGAAGTAATAAAATTTTCAACATCTATAAAAATATAAGGAAATAAAAAACAAATAAATAAAAAAAAACAAAAAAAAAAAGAAAAACCATAAATATCTTTAATTCTATAATAAGGATAAAAAAAAATTTTATCATAAATTCTTCTTATTCCTAGGGGATTACTAGAACCTTTTTCATGAAGAAAAAAAAGATGTAAAATTACAAAAAATAAAATTAAAAAAGGGAATAAAAAATGAAAAGCAAAAAATCGAGTTAAAGTAGGATTACCTACAGCAAACCCTCCTCATATCCACTCTACTAATATTATTCCAATATAAGGAATAGCTGATAGTAAATTAGTAATTACTGTAGCAGCTCAAAAAGATATCTGTCCTCAAGGTAAAACATATCCTAAAAAAGCTGTAGCTATTGATAATAATAAAATTCTAACTCCTCTTAATCAAACCTTATCAAAACGATAAGAACCATAATATAAACCTCGACCAATATGAATATATATTAATAAAAAAAATATTCTAGCACCATTAGCATGAATTACTCGAAATAACCAACCATAATTAACATCTCGTATTATATGAATAATTCTACTAAAAGATAAATTAACATCACTTCTAAAATGAAAAGATAAAAATAAACCAGAAATAATTTGAATTATTAGGAAAAGTCCTAATAAAGATCCAAAATTCCAAAAATATCTTAATCTTGATGGAGAAGCTAAATCTAATAAAGAATTATTTAAAATAATAATTAATTTATTTCTTTTACGTAATGAAATAAAAATAATTTCATAATTTAATCTATCAAATTAACCCTTTAATCAGGCACATAATTAACTAACCCGAATTGATCCAAAATTCATTCTTCTTAATAATACTACTAAAAACATTACAATCAATAAAAATCTAATTAAAAATAATCTAAATACTCCTAAATAACTTTCCCATAAAGTTAAAGACACAAATCCTATATTTATTTTAAATATACTATACTCTTTAATAAATAAAAACATAATTATAAATATAATTATAATCCCATAAAATTCAAAATTTTCATTAGGAATTAAACTAATTATATAAGTAAAAACAACTAATACTCCTCTTAATATTACTAATATTAGTAAATATCTAAATCAATAAGAACCAACTATTTTAAAAATAAAAAAAGAATAAAATAAAGTAATAATAATTAATATTCTTACTATAAGTACAGGTTGTAATCTAACTATAAATAAAACTCCAAATAAAAATATTAACATTATCAAAAGTTCTAATTAATTTATTAAAATATCTACTTTGGATGTAGAAAATTCTTTAATTCCAATCACTTTAGTAATAATATGTATTAGTATTATAAGAATATGTTGATGACGAAAAAACATTATTATCATATTACTTAGATTAGAACTTCTTTTAATTACTATTTATTTTTTTTTATCATCTTCACTTACAAACATTTCAATATCCTCTTTAATAATTATATTAGTTATAATAGTAAGAGGATCTAGAATAGGATTAAGATTACTAATTTCATTATCCCATTCACATAATTCTACAAGTTCAATTTTTATTAACATATTAACTTTTGATAAAAATTACACTAATCTTATTATCATCACTCCTTATTATAAATAATTTTACAATAATTATTATCTATCTATCATTATTTACAATAATATCACTATGTTTATTTAATATAAAACATATTTTAATTATAGATATAATATTTAGAATAGATAAATTTTCATTAATTTTAATTCTATTAACCTTAATAAGAATTCTTTTAATTATATTTTCATCTAATAATATAAAAAAAATTTCAAAAACAATCATTCCAATTTTCATTATTTTAATATTAACTTTTTCTATTTCTAATATAATCTTTTTTTATATTTTATTTGAATTAGTATTAATTCCTACTATAATTTTAGTAATAAGATCAGGAAAACAACCTGAACGACTTCAAGCTAGTTTATACTTAATACTTTACACAATTACAGCATCATTACCTTTATTAGCTAATATTATCTTAATAAATTATAATCAATCATTTATTATTTCATTTATATTAATATATAAATTAAATATACCATTACTATTTATATTAGCCTTCTTAGCTAAAATACCTATATTCTTTATTCATTTATGATTACCTAAAGCTCATGTAGAAGCCCCTTTGGAAGGTTCAATAATTTTAGCAGCCATTTTACTAAAACTAGGAAGATATGGTTTAATTCGATTTATTCCTTTATGTATCTCAAAAATTAATAAAATTAACCATTGAATTATTAGAATCAGTTTAATTGGAGCAATCTCTACAAGATTAAATTGTATTCGACAAAAAGATTTAAAATCTTTAATCGCTTATTCATCAGTAGCACACATAGCATTAGTATTACTAAGATTATTTACTATAAACTATATTGGATTAATAGGAGCTATTATAATAATAATTGCCCATGGATTATCTTCTTCAGCTTTATTTCTACTTTCTAATGATTTATATACTAAATTTCATACTCGAAATATTTCCTGTTTTAAAGGATTAATTATTATATCACCTAATATTACATTTTGATGATTTATATTTATAGCTATTAATATTTCAGCACCTCCTTCAATTAATACAATTAGAGAAATTATAATTATATCAAGAATTATTCTATGAAATATAAAATCAATAATAATAATCTTTATTATTTCTATTATAGTAACTTCATTTTCAATAATAATATTTATTAATTTATCTCATAATAAAAATGAAATATTTATATCTAATCAAACAACAATAAAAATCTACTCATCATTATTTATTCATATAATACCTTTAATTATAATAATATTTAAAATAGATTTAATAATTACATATTTATTTAGTTTAAATAAAACAATAGTTTGTGGTACTACTAATTCTAATAATTATATTTATATCCATCATAACTATATTTGTATCAATTATATTTTTAATTATTAGAATTTATATAATTATTTATAACTCATTCATTTATATTTCAATTCATTTAATTAATTTTAATATAATTAATATTCCATTTAGATTTATTATCGACTGAATCTCATCTTTATTTTTATTTACAGTACTAATAATTTCAAGAATAATTTTAATATTTAGTATTTATTATGTTCCAGAAAAAGAACATAAAAAATTTTCTTTAATATTAATTATATTCGTTATATCAATAATTATTTTAATTATTAGAAATAATATACTACTTTTATTATTAGGATGAGATATATTAGGAATATCATCATATATTTTAGTAATTTATTATCAAAATAACTCTTCTTCAAGAAGAGGATCAATTACTTTACTTAGTAACCGAATAGGAGATATTTTTATTTTATTATCAATAGGAATACTAATATTTAATTCAACATGAGAACTTAATATAAATGAACTATTTCCTTTAATTATTATTATATTACTTATAATAGCAAGATGTACAAAAAGAGCACAATTTCCATTCTCAGCTTGATTACCAATAGCAATATCAGCTCCTACCCCTATTTCAGCACTAGTACATTCATCAACCTTAGTTACAGCAGGAATTTATTTAATAATTCGAATCATATCAAATACTCATCCATTTACAATACTTATTATTATAATAATTTCATCTATAACAGCTTTATATGCTGGTTTATCAGCAAATTGAGAACAAGATCTCAAAAAAATTATTGCTTTATCCACCTTAAGACAAATAGCAATAATAATATTTGCTATTTCAATTATATCAATTTATATCGCTTATTTTCATATAATCATTCATGCTTTTTTTAAATCATTAATATTTATATGTGCAGGAATATTAATTCACGAATCCTCTTACCAAGACATACGAATAATAAAAATAAATAACTCAAATATACCAATAATTTTAATTATTATAGGAATAACTAACGCAGCTTTAATAGGATTACCATTTACATCAGGATTCTTATCAAAAGATATAATTATTGAAAAAATAATCTCCTCAAAAATAGAATGTTTTTTAACTTTAATTATAATTTCATCTATTGGAATAACCTCATCATATTCTATTCGAATAATATTATTATCAAATAAAAACATTATTAAATCTAAACCTGACTTAAATAACCATTCTTCTATTTACTCTAATATTCCTATTATATTAATAAGACCATTATCTATAATTTTAGGATCTATGCTATTATGAACTTTAAATCCAGAACAAATTCTTTTATTTCCTAATAATTATAAAAATTTAATTATTATTACATTAATAATAGGAATTTTATTAGGAATTATAATATCTTTTAAAAATAAAAAATACATTTCTATAGGAATATATTCAATTGCTTTATGATCCATTCATTTTATATCAACAAAACCTATAAATTATTTGTCTCCTATTATATTTTTATATAATAAGAACGATAAAAATTGACAAGAAATTTATGGACCTTATAAGTCATTCTTAATAAATAAAAAAATATTAATTATTCCTGAATCTAAAAATTTATCAATTTTAATAACTTTGTTATTAATTTCCATTATTCCAATTATAATAATATTATAATAATTTAGCTTAATATAAAGCACTTTACTGAAGATAAAGAAAACTAAAACATCTTCATCATGAAATAATGATGTGAACTTCACTAAAAATTCTTTTCTTAAGTCGAAATTAAGACGCTATAATAGCTTACTATTATATTATTAAGTAGTTATTCACTATATCGAAAGTTAGCAGCCTTCAATAACTTAACGTATGTTACCATAAAAATTGAGTGCAAATCAATTAAAACTTCCTTTATACTTCATTTCATTAACAATAAAAATGCTTTAACAGCTCCTTAAAATTTAATTGGCAGAATAAGTGCATTAAGTTTAAGTCTTAAATATATATATATATAATTTTAATTAATTTTAATATTATAAAAATCTAATCAATTCAAAGAACCATAAAAATATTCATACACTAGACCTAACAATAAAATTAGAATAAAAAAAAAAAAAAAAAAAAAACCTATCTCTCCTGTTAAAAAAAAAGGTACTGGAAGTATTAAAGAAATTTCAACATCAAAAATAATAAATAAAATAGAAATCAAAAAAAAACGATATGAAAAAAATAAACGAGTAGAAGAATAAGGATCAAAACCACATTCATAACATCTAATAGATTCTATAAAAAGTTCTCTTTTATAAAAAATTAATAAAAATAAAAAATAAACTAAAAAAACCAAAATAAAAGATCCTAATAAAACAAATATTATTATAATATCTCTTTTTAATTGGAAATTAAATATACTTATATATTAATATATATATATATATATATATATTATCCTCCTCATCAATAAACTACAGAAAATAAAAATAATCAAACTACATCAACAAAATGTCAATATCAAGCAGCTGCTTCAAATCCAAAATGATGTTTACCAGAAAAATGATTATTTAAAAACCGAATTCAAATAATAAATAAAAATAAAGTTCCTACAATAACATGAAAACCATGAAAACCAGTAGATATAAAAAATGTAGAACCAAAAACAGAATCACTAATTCTAGTAGATGATATATAATATTCAAATCCTTGTAATATTAAAAAATATAATCCTATAACCCAAGTGATAAATAAAGAAGTTTTAACACCACCTCAATCCTCCTTTAAAATCAATTGATGAGCCCAAGTTACTCTAACACCAGAAGATAATAAAATTACCGTATTAAGTAAAGGAACTTGAAAAGGATTAAAGGGATAAATTCCAAAAGGAGGTCAATAAGACCCTAATTCAACTGCTGGTCTTAATCTAAAATGAAAAAATGCCCAAAAAAAAGAAAAAAAAAAAAAAAATTCTCTTACAATAAATAAAATTATTCCAATTATTAAACCTCTTAAAACAATTCTTGAATGATAACCTTGAAAGGTTCTTTCTCGAATTACATCTCGTCACCATAATATAGCAACTATAAATAATATTATTAAAGAAAATATTAATAATCTTACATCATAAAATATAAATATTTTAATTATACCAATAACTATAAATAAAGCTCCAAATCCTACAACTAAAGGCCAAGGTGATATATTTACTATATGAAAAGGATGGTAATGCTTTTCCAAAAGTTAATAATATTCTAAAGCATATAATAATAATAAAATTCTAAATACAAATCCTTGAATTACAGTTACACCAAATTCCAAAATAAGTAACACATTTTGTAATATTAATGACCCAAAAAATCCTAATAATCTAATTATTCTAATTCTAGATAATAAACCAATAATTAAATGACCAGCTATTATATTAGCAGCTAATCGAATCGATAGAGTAAAAGGTCGAATTAAGTGACTTACTCTTTCAATTATTACTATTAATGGAGATAAAATAAAAGGGCTACCTTCTGGTACTAAATGAGCACATCTCTCTTTAAATTTACAAGTAAATCCTATTAAAAAAAAAGATATTCATAATACTAAGCCTAATCCTAGAGTGATCATAGGATGAGCTATTCTAGTAAAAATAAAAGGAAATAATCCTAATAAATTTCTACATACTAAATATATAAAAGTCATTACACATAAAAAATTTAAACCTAAATAATTAGGAAAAGAAACTTCCTTAAATACTTTTCTAATAGAAAAATACAAAGTTTTATATATTATTAATATTCCTCTTTCTAAAATATAATATTTTACAGGAAAAAAAATTAAAATAATTATTATAATTAATCAATTTAAATTTATATCGAAATATGAAGTAGGATCAAAAACAGAAAATAAATTTATTATCATTTATAATTATTTAACTTTTCTAATTTTTCTCATTGTATTAAATGTAAATATTTTTTATTTTTATAAAAATAAAAAATATTTATACTAATAATAACAAAGAAAATTATAAATACTGAATTTATTCAATATAAAGGTATTAATTGAGGTATAATTTCAACTTTAACTTGACAAATTAATATTATTAATTAACTAATTAAATCTTAATTAATTTAAGAGACTAACACCTATATCGGCCAATATACTAATTAAATTACTTTATTTAAAAATTCCATTCGTGGAACAACTATAATTATTACAGGTATAAAACTGTGATTAGCTCCACAAATTTCAGAACATTGACCAGAAAATAATCCAACACGATTAAATATTAAAGACAATTGATTTAAACGTCCAGGAATAGCATCAACTTTAATACCTAATGAAGGAATAGTTCAAGAATGAATTACATCAATTCTAGAAATCAATATACGAACTCTAGTATTATAAGGAATTACTAAAGAATTATCCACATTTAATAAACGAAATACTCTATTTTTATCTCTTAATATATAAGAATCAAAAGATTTAAATCCTAAATCTCTATATTCATAAGATCAATATCATTGATGACCTATTAACTTAATAGTTATATCATATAATTCTCTTTCCTCTATTAAATACAATAAGCGTAAAGAAGGAAAAGCAATAAATAAAAGAAAAATAGCAGGGATTACTGTTCAAATTCTCTCTAATTCCTGTCCATGAAATATATTTAAATTATAAAATTTATTAATACAAGAATTAATTAATACATATCCAACTATAATTATAATTATAATTATTACAATTATAATATAATCATGAAAAAAAATTAAATATTCTATTACAGAAGAAACTCCATTTTGAAATAATATTGAACCTCAAGTTGGCAAAAGTATAATTATCATTTAATTAATAAATTTAATTGATTAAAAGTATGATCTAAAGGAGGAATATTATTTATTCATTCTAGAGAAAAAGATAAATAATACCCATTATAATTAAAAACCTTCATCACTAAAGCTTCTCATACAATGTATATAAAAAATATCACAGCAAACAAAGATAATAATGAACCTATTGAAGATACTATATTTCAAAAAATAAAAACATCTGGATAATCAGAATACCGACGTGGTATTCCATTTAAACCTAAAAAATGTTGAGGAAAAAAAGTTAAATTTACTCCAATAAATATTACATAAAAATGTAACTTAGTTATTTTTTCTCTTAAAATAACACCAAAAAACAAAGGAAATCAATATGTAATACCAGCTAAAATAGCAAACACTGCTCCTATTCTTAATACATAATGAAAATGAGCTACAACATAATAAGTATCATGTAAAACTACATCTAAAGATGAATTAGATAATACTACACCCGTAATTCCACCTAAAGTAAATAAAAATACAAAGCCAATACATCATATAAATGGTGTATTTATTTTAAAATAAGATCCATGAATAGTAGCTATTCATCTAAAAACTTTAATTCCAGTTGGAACCGCAATAATTATAGTAGCAGCAGTAAAATAAGCACGAGTATCAACATCTATTCCTACAGAAAATATATGATGAGCTCAAACCACAAATCCTATTCCCCCAATTCCAACTATAGCATAAATCATTCCTAATCTACCAAATGGTTCCCGTTTACCTACCGAAGAACTAATAATATGAGACACAATTCCAAATCCAGGTAAAATTAAAATATAAACTTCAGGATGACCAAAAAATCAAAATAAATGCTGAAATAAAATAGGATCACCTCCTCCTGCAGGGTCAAAAAAAGAAGTATTAAAATTTCGATCTGTTAATAATATAGTAATAGCACCAGCTAATACTGGTAAAGAAAATAATAATAAAACAGCTGTAATTAAAACAGATCAGACAAATAAAGGTACCTTTTCTATAGATATATCAAGTATTCGTATATTAATAATAGTAGAAATAAAATTTACTGCTCCTAAAATAGAAGAGGCTCCAGCCAAATGAAGAGAAAAAATAGCAAAATCTATAGAACACCCTATATGGCCTACTCTTGATGCTAAAGGAGGGTAAACAGTTCATCCTGCTCCTACTCCTATTTCCACTATAGAAGACATAGATAATAAAAATAAAGAAGGAGGTAATAATCAAAAAGAAAGATTATTTATACGAGGAAAAGATATATCAGGAGCTCCTAATATTAAAGGAACTAATCAATTTCCAAACCCACCAATTAAAATTGGTATAACTATAAAAAAAATCATTACAAAAGCATGAGCAGTAACAATTACATTATATAAATGATCATCCCCTAATAAACTTCCAGAATTTCCTAATTCTATTCGAATTAATACACTTATAGCAGTTCCTATTATTGCAGATCACACACCAAATATTAAATATAAAGTTCCAATATCTTTATGATTAGTAGAATAAAATCATCGCAGTAATATAATCTAAAAGTTTTTAAACATTAAATTGCAAATTTAAATTAAGAAATAACTAAAATAATTAAGAAATCATTAGATGATGAACTGTAAATTCATATTAGATTTACATTTTTAACCTTGAAAGTTAATAGAATTATTATCTTAACAAATTATATAATAAAAAAAATACATAAAAATAAACCTGTTAATAAACCAATTACATTTAATAATACTATATATCTATTCTTCTTATATATTATTATAAAATTTATTCAAATTCTTATATCATAATATACTAATAAAACATCATAAATTACTCGAAAATATACATAAAACATAACCACAGAACAAATAATTAAATATAATATAAAATAAAATTCATATTGAAAAATAACAATAAAAGCAAATCACTTTAAAAAAAAACCAAGAAAAGGTGGTATACCTGATATTCTTATTATTAAAAATACTATTCAATTTTTATATTTAACTTTTATTATTATTATTAAATCTTCAATTAATAAATTATTAAAAAAATTTATTACTGGAAAAATTATAAGCGTATATAATAATAAATAAATTATTCAATTTATTTCTCTAGAAAAATAACATAATAAAATTCAACCTAAATGATAAATAGAAGAAAAAGCAATTAATTGTTTTAAATTTTTTTGATTAAATGAACCAAAAACACCAAAAAATAATCTGACAATAACAATTAAATATAATACATAAGAAATAAATATTCTTATAATTATTAAAGGAATTACTTTTTGAAAAGATATTAATATAAAACAAGATATTCAAGAAATACCTATACAAACTGTAGGAAATCAAAAAAAAAAAGGACCTGCACCAATTTTATATCTTAATAATAAACATATTAATAAGTCTATTCATTCTTTATTTAAATAAAAAATTCTTATTAAAATAGCTGACCCAACTCTTTGAATAAAAAAATATTTTAAACAAGACTCTACTTGAAATATTCTTTTCTCTTTATATATTAATATAATAAAAGTTATTATATTAATTTCCAATCCTAATCATAATAAAAATCAATCGTCTCTATTTATTACTAAATGAAATCTAATTAAATATATAAATATAAATAAAAATATATTTAAAATAGAAATAAATTCATTTATGAGGTATGAACTCATTAGCTTATTTAGCTGATTTAAAT